ACAGGCACAGGTCGACTAAACGGTATTCCCATAGCAATTGGGGTTATGGATTTTCAGTTTATGGGAGGTAGTATGGGATCTGTAGTAGGCGAGAAAATCACCCGTTTGATCGAGTATGCTACCAATAAATTTCTACCTCTTATTCTAGTGTGTGCTTCCGGAGGAGCACGCATGCAAGAAGGAAGTTTGAGCTTGATGCAAATGGCTAAAATATCTTCCGCTTTATATGATTATCAATCAAATAAAAAGTTATTCTATGTATCAATCCTTACATCTCCTACTACTGGTGGGGTGACAGCTAGTTTTGGTATGTTGGGGGATATCATTATTGCCGAACCCAATGCTTACATTGCATTTGCGGGTAAAAGGGTAATTGAACAAACATTGAATAAGACAGTACCTGAAGGTTCACAAGCAGCTGAATATTTATTCCATAAGGGCTTATTCGATCCAATCGTACCACGTAATCCTTTAAAGGGCGTTCTGAGTGAGTTATTTCAGCTCCACGCTTTCTTTCCTTTGAATAAAAATTCAATCAAGTAGAGCTTTAAGTTCAATTATTTTATTTTTTATTTGTGGCGAACAAGTAGTTAGTTTATCGGAATCAAAGTAAAAATAAGAAGAATAGAGTTTTCTTTGGTGACATAAGATCTAATTGAAGAAAGAATAAAAAGTGAAAGTTGCAGAAATATTTTTTTTTTTTATTAAAATTATAAGACAAGAACAAGAGAAGAATAATATAATAATAATAAAAGAAGAATAATCAACGGATTATCATACATATATTTCATGTATAAAGATGAAATTAATAAGTCCATTTATTTAGTTCTACATTCCTTGCACTTATTATATACTCATTACTCAATTATTATATATACCCACTTATAGTATAATTATATACGAATTATAATTATTATAAGATATCTTTATAACACTATAAGAATAACAGGTACAAATTACAAATATTAAATCGAGGTACCCATTGTATGATAAATTTCAACTTACCCGCTGTCTTGGTGCCTTTAGTGGGCCTAGTATTTCCGGCAATGGCAATGGCTTCTTTATCTCTTCCTATTCAAAAAAACAAGATTTTTTAGATCCGATGGGACCAAATCTCATCCATTTTTTTTGTCAAGACTTAGACTTGGATCATAACACAGATATCTATTTAGTGGAATATGGCATAAGGTGTGGTTTCCTCCGAACATAAACTCTTATGTATGCGGAAACATGATATATATGGAAATGAATTATAACTATTTTCAACTAGATCAGGATCGGCGGATGTCTGAAATGTAAAGTCAATGTATCTAAATGTAGGTAGATATCTATAGGGGATCATATGAAGGGGATGTTATTATTTTAGATCTAACCAATTCAATGAATTACTCCTAAAGGTTTACATCAGAATAGTGCTAGTTGATGAGAGTTACTTCGGAAACACAAAGAGTAAAGTAAAATTCATTTGGGTTATTCTCTCAATTCCAATAAAATGCAACCGGATCTAGTATGAGTTGGCGATCAGAACATATATGGATAGAACTTATAATGGGGTCTCGAAAAACAAGTAATTTCTGCTGGGCCTTTATCCTTTTTTTAGGTTCATTAGGATTCCTATTGGTTGGAACTTCCAGTTATCTTGGTAGGAATTTGATATCCTTATTTCCGTCTCAGCAAATCATTTTTTTTCCACAAGGGATTGTGATGTCTTTCTATGGGATTGCAGGTCTCTTTATTAGCTCCTATTTGTGGTGCACAATTTCGTGGAATGTGGGTAGTGGTTATGATCGATTCGATAGAAAAGAAGGAATAGTGTGTATTTTTCGTTGGGGATTTCCTGGAAAAAACCGTCGCATCTTCCTTCGATTCCTTATGAAAGATATTCAGTCCATCAGAATAGAAGTTAAAGAGGGTATTTATGCCCGTCGTGTCCTTTATATGGAAATCAGAGGCCAGGGGGCCATTCCCTTGACTCGTACTGATGAGAATTTGACTCCACGAGAAATTGAACAAAAAGCTGCTGAATTGGCCTATTTCTTGCGTGTACCAATTGAAGTATTTTGAAATGAATTGAAGAATAAATGCTTTCTCATCAGGAGGGAAAATCCTTTTTTCTATAGCTTCTATAGCATAATTTAACTGAAGTTTCTTCAGAACGCTCATTCGAGCCAAAGTAGACGTATATGGAACAACCATAAAACGAAACTGTTTTTGTCCGCAAAAATGGTCTTTTATGCGTATTATGGAAATCTACTCAACTCAATTCAGTAACAAACCAAGTAACAAATCGAAATAATAGATTCATCTCATATATCAAAACATTTCTGAATAAAGAAAAAAAATTTATTTTTTTTTAGGTCCAATAGTTTGAATTGATACATTAGATACAGATAGATCATATCTTGTAAATTATCTCTCTTTTCTTTTTATCAATCGACGTTTCTTTTTATCCTTTCTTTTGGGTTCCTTAATAACCAAACGATTGGATCTCTTATAACTATCCAATTTCTGTCTTGTTTTTCCGCTCATTTTTGATCATTACATCACACTATTCTTCAGAAATTTATCTCAATTATTCCGGGACTATGGGAGCCAGCGAAATTTTTTCGAAATATAAAATATTTCGATAGAAAGGGAGTTCTTTCGTCTCGAAATACTAATAATAGTCATTACTTGAAATGGCTCTTTTGGGCATTCATCGAAAGGAGTAAATTGCTTCGAATTTGACCAATTGATATATCTGGAAACAAAACAATTTTTTTGATTATTTCTTCATTCGAATTCAAAGTGGACTCTTATTCTATTCTATTTCTGTATTCTTTCTAGATTCAAGGACTACCCACTGAATCACAAATAAAAAACGGGGAATAGATTCATAGGCTCGATACCTTGTAATAGAACTCATGCTTGATAGAAATATTAGATCGTATACAGTCGACAAATAAGGTGGGTTCATTAACAATTCACAGATGAAAAAAAAATGGCAAAAAAGAAAGCATTCACTCCCCTTCTATATCTTGCATCTATAGTATTTTTGCCCTGGTGGATCTCTCTCTCATTTAATAAAAGTCTGGAATCTTGGATTACTAATTGGTGGAATACTAGGCAATCCGAAACCCTTTTGAATGATATTCAAGAAAAGGGTATTCTAGAAAAATTCATAGAATTAGAGGAACTCTTCCTGTTGGACGAAATGATAAAAGAATACCCGGAGACACATCTACAAAAGCTTAGTATAAGAATCCACAAAGAAACGATCCAATTGATCAAGATGTACAATGAGGATCGTATCCATACGATTTTGCACTTCTCGACAAATATAATCTGTTTCGTTATTCTAAGCGGTTATTCTATTCTGGGTAATGAAGAACTTGTTATTCTTAACTCTTGGGTTCAGGAATTCCTATATAACTTAAGCGACACAATAAAAGCTTTTTCTATTCTTTTATTAACTGATTTATGTATCGGATTCCATTCGCCCCATGGTTGGGAACTAATGCTTGGCTCTGTCTACAAAGATTTTGGATTTGCTCATAACGATCAAATTATATCTGGTCTTGTTTCCACTTTTCCAGTCATTATAGATACAATTTTGAAATATTGGATCTTCCGTTATTTAAATCGTCTATCTCCGTCACTTGTAGTGATTTATCATTCAATGAATGACTGAAAAATGAGAATGACTGAAAAATGATCCACTAATATTAATCCAATTATAATTATAATGTTTGTTACTTTGTATATAAGCAAAGCGTCCAAAATCTTACTTACTCTTTATATTTCTATCCATCCAGGGGATTCCTCCTATATTCCAGTAAAATTATTTCAGTAAATAGCAGAATCGTGGATAGGGAACTATACTAGCGACCTACCTAATTTATTGTAGAAATTCTCGGGATCAATGATTGGACCATGCAAACTAGAAATACCTTTTCTTGGATAAAGGAACAGATTACTCGATCCATTTCCGTATCGCTCACGATATATATAATAACTCAGACATACATTTCAAATGCCTATCCCATTTTTGCACAACAGGGCTATGAAAATCCACGAGAAGCGACTGGGCGTATTGTATGTGCCAATTGCCATTTAGCTAATAAGCCCGTGGATATTGAGGTTCCACAAGCGGTACTTCCTGATACTGTATTTGAAGCAGTTGTTCGAATTCCTTATGATATGCAACTGAAACAAGTTCTTGCTAATGGTAAAAAGGGGGCTTTGAATGTGGGGGCTGTTCTTATTTTACCTGAGGGGTTTGAATTAGCCCCCCCCGATCGTATTTTTCCCGAGATGAAAGAAAAGATAGGCAATCTGTCCTTTCAGAGCTATCGCCCCGCTCAAAAAAATATTCTTGTGATAGGCCCTGTTCCTGGTCAGAAATATAGTGAAATCACCTTTCCTATTCTTTCCCCGGACCCCGCTACTAAGAAAGATGTTCACTTCTTAAAATATCCCATATATGTAGGCGGGAACAGGGGAAGGGGTCAGATTTATCCCGACGGGAGCAAGAGTAACAATACAGTTTATAATGCTACAGCAGCGGGTATAGTAAACAAAATCATACGAAAAGAAAAGGGGGGATACGAAATAACCATAGCGGATGCATCGGATGGACGTCAAGTGGTTGATATTATCCCTCCAGGACCAGAACTTCTTGTTTCAGAGGGTGAATCCATCAAACTTGATCAACCATTAACGAGTAATCCTAATGTGGGTGGATTTGGTCAGGGAGATGCAGAAATAGTACTTCAAGATCCATTACGTGTACAAGGCCTTTTGTTCTTCTTGGCATCTGTTATTTTGGCACAAATCTTTTTAGTTCTTAAAAAGAAACAGTTTGAGAAGGTTCAATTGTCCGAAATGAATTTCTAGATCCTAGAATTTACAAGTTCGTAAAAAGAACCAAATTCTTGTTGGCAATTATGTATGATAAAAAAAGTATGAAAAGCCTTTTGCTTGTTTATATTCTTTTTCTACCAGATGTCGGGAATTACTTG